AACTTCTTCCCAACTCCTTTCACTGTAACAGAATACGGTATTCTAGATTCATAACCTCTCTCAAGCAAGAGAAAGAAACATCAATTTATTCATGGATATCCACGATATGTTCCCTATGGTGACCGGGTTCATGAATTATGGTCAACAAACAGTACGAGCTGCAAGGTACATTGGTCAAAGTTTCATGATTACCTTATCCCACGCGAATCGTTTACCTGTAACTATTCAATATCCTTATGAAAAATCGATCACATCAGAGCGTTTCCGCGGTCGAATCCACTTTGAATTTGATAAATGCATTGCTTGTGAAGTATGTGTTCGTGTATGCCCCATAGATCTACCCGTTGTTGATTGGAGATTGGAAACAGATATTAGAAAGAAACGATTGCTTAATTATAGTATTGATTTCGGAATCTGTATATTTTGTGGTAACTGCGTCGAGTATTGTCCAACAAACTGTTTATCAATGACTGAAGAATATGAACTTTCTACTTACGATCGTCACGAATTGAATTATAATCAAATTGCTTTGGGTCGGTTACCAATGTCAGTAATTGGCGATTACACAATTCGAACAATTATGAATTCGACTCAAATAAAAATAGCCACGGATAACCCCCTTGATTCAAGAACGATTACCAATTACTAAGATTCCGTTTTGATCTAAAGAAGCGAAGTTTCTTTCATTTTGGTTGGTTAGTAACTACAAAACATAACTATTGATTGGTGAGAATCACGGCTTGATTTGGATTTCGAATAGATTCATATATCCGTGATGATTTCGAAATATCAAATTTCAACTACTCTTTCGGATACAAAAGCGGGATTGGTCCAATAACTGTATCTACATCAATCCACACCACATTAAGATTCAATTCAATTAGGCATATACAAGAAAAAAAAAAGAAAGATAGGGTAACCTCTTTTTTCCTGGCCCGGTCAGTAAGGTCATGAAAATGAAATATTTCAACTTATTTATCTCTTATTTTACACATAATGGATTTACCTGGATCAATACATGATATTCTTTTAGTATTTCTAGGATCAGGTCTTATATTAGGAGGCCTAGGGGTGGTATTACTTACCAATCCAATTTATTCTGCCTTTTCATTAGGATTGGTTCTTGTTTGTATATCCTTATTCCATATTCCATCTAACTCCTATTTTGTAGCTGCTGCACAGCTCCTTATTTACGTGGGAGCCGTAAATGTCTTAATCGTATTTGCTGTGATGTTCATGAATGGTTCAGAATATTACAAAGATTTATATCTTTGGACAGTTGGAGATGGAGTTACTTCACTGGTTTGTACAAGTATTCTTTTTTCACTAATTACTACTATCTCAGATACGTCATGGTACGGGATTATTTGGACTACAAGATCAAATCAGATTATAGAGCAGGACCTGACAAGTAACGTTCAACAAATTGGAATTCATTTATCAACAGATTTTTATCTTCCATTTGAACTCATTTCTATAATTCTTTTAGTTGCTTTGATAGGTGCAATTGCTATGGCTCGTCAGTAATAAATACTTAGAATTAGAAATACAAAATCAAATAAAATAAATAAGGCCGTGTTTTGTTCTGTGTTATTATTATCACATCAATTTCCCTTCAGTTCCATTTTGATATTCTATTGTTCATATATTAAATTGAATGGGTTTGAGTTCGATCCATTACTAATACCTTCCTTTTTTCCGTACTTGTTATATTCTAGTCAATCAAATCGGTTAAATTGTATTGTTGTTCATATTGAAATCAATCTCAATTGATGAGGAGTTGGTCAATGATGACCGAGCATGTACTTATTTTGAGTGCCTATTTATTTTCTATCGGTATTTATGGATTGATCACAAGCCGAAACATGGTTAGAGCACTTATGTGTCTTGAGCTTATACTGAATGCGGTTAATCTAAATCTCGTAACATTTTCTGATTTATTTGATAGTCGACAATTAAAAGGAGACATTTTCTCGATCTTTGTTATAGCTATTGCAGCCGCTGAAGCAGCTATTGGGCCAGCTATTGTTTCGTCGATCTATCGTAACAGAAAATCAACTCGTATCAATCAATCGAATTTGTTGAATAAATAGTCGTAATGATATAAATAAAGACAGATATATAGAATATTTACCAATTAGAATTAGCGTGTCGTGTATAACTCGTATGACCATGTTTGCTGAAACGTAATAAATCAAAGTATCTTGGACCTCTCTCATTCTCATGACCAGATCCAGAAGTGGATTGATTATTAAATTAAAAAAAATTCTGGTAAACCACTGATTCGTCTGGTGTCTACAATATATGATTCAGTTACTACTGATTTTACCAGATCGAAAATTGATAACGTTCAAAAAATTGATAGATCCAATGTCACATTCAGTAAAGATTTATGATACATGTATAGGGTGTACTCAATGTGTACGAGCCTGCCCCACAGATGTATTGGAAATGATACCTTGGGACGGATGTAAAGCTAAGCAAATTGCTCCTGCTCCAA